TTTTAATATCCGAACAAAGAAGATTTGATTCAGAAAATAAAACAAAATGTTTGAAATTTCTATTCGATGTAATTACAACTGATCCAAATAATCAAACAATTCAAAATAAATCTATTGGAATAGAAGAAATCGGTAAAAAGATTCCTCGACGATCATACAAATTGATCAATTCTTTTGAAGAGCGGGAGGAGGAAAATGAGGAAGAATCAACAGAAAATCATGGGATTCGTTCAAGAAAAGCCAAACGTGTGGTCATTTATACTGATAAGGCGGATCCGGATCAGAATACCAATACTGATACTAGTACCAGTACTAATAGTGATCAAGCAGAAGAGTTGGCTTTGGTACGTTACTCGCAACAATCAGATTTTCGTCGGGATATAGTAAAAGGATCCATGCGCGCTCAAAGACGTAAAATAGTTACTTGGGAAATGTTTCAAGCGAATGTGCATTCCCTGCTTTTTTTGGACAGAATAGACAAAACTTTTTTTTTTTCTTTTGATATCTCCCGAACAATGAATCTCATTTTTAGAAATTGGATAGATACAGGACCGAAATTCAAAACTTCGGATTCTGAGGAGGAAGAGGCAAAAGAAAAGGCAAAAAAAATTGCAGATAAAAAAAACGAGAATGAAAGGATAGCAATAGCAGAAACATGGGATACTATTATATTTGCTCAAGCAATAAGAGGTACTATGTTAGTAACCCAATCGATTCTTAGAAAATACATCATATTGCCTTCATTGATAGTAGCTAAAAACCTCGGCCGTATGTTCTTATTTCAATTCCCCGAGTGGTACGAAGATTTGAAGGAGTGGAATAGAGAAATGCATGTTAAATGCACCTATAATGGTGTTCAATTATCAGAAACAGAATTTCCGAAAAACTGGTTAACAGATGGTATTCAGATAAAAATCCTATTTCCTTTCTGTCTGAAACCATGGCGCAAATCCAAACTACGATCCCGTCATAGAGATCCAATCCAAAAGAAAGAGAAAACAGAAAATTTTTGTTTTTTAACAATCTGGGGAAGGGAAACCGAACTACCTTTTGGTTCTGCCCGACAACAACCTTCCTTTTTTGAACCTATTTATAATGAATTCGAAAAAAAAAAGAGAAAAGTGAAAAAAAAATGTTTTCTAGTTCTAAGAGTTTTCAAAGAAAAAACAAAACAGTTTATAAAGGTCTCAAAAGAAAAAACAAGATGGATTATCAAAACGGTTCTATTTTTAAAAAGAATAATAAAAGAGTTTGCAAACGTAAATCCAATTTTCTTATTTGTATCGAAGAAAGTATATGAACCGAATGAAAATGGAAAAGATTCCATAATCATAAGCAGTAATAAAATTGTTCCTGAATCGACCATTCGAATTAGATCCATGGATTGGGCAAATTATTCACTGACAGAAAAAAAAAGGAAAGATCTGTCCGATAGAACAACCCTAATCAGAAATCAAATAGAAAGGGGTGCAAAAGACAAAAGAAAAATATTTCTAACTCCGGATATAAATATTAGTCCTAACGATACAAGTTGTGGTGATAAAAGATCGGAATCGCAGAAACATATTTTGCAGATATCAAAAAGAAGAAGTAACAGGTTCATATTCATACGCAAATGGCACTATTTTTTGACATTTTTCAACGAAAGAATATACATACATATCTTTCTATGTACTGTTAATGTTTCTAGAGTCAATGTACAACTTTTCCTTGAATCAACAAAAAAGATTATTGATAAATACATTCACAATGATGAAAAAAATAAAGAAGGGATTGATGAAACAAATCAAAAAAAAATTAACTTTATTTCGACTATAAAAAAGTATCTTTCTAATATTAGTAATAATAAATCAAAGATTTCTGGTGACCTATATTCCTTTTCACAAGCATCTGTATTTTACAAATTATCACAAATCCAAGCTATTAATAAGAAGTATAACTTGAGATCTCTACTTCAATATCGCGAAGCATATCTTATTCTTAAGGATAGAATCAGGAATTTTTTTGGAACACGAAGAATATTAGATTCCAAATCAAGGCATAAAAAACTTCCGAATTCTGGAATGAATGAATGGAAAAACTGGTTAAGGGGTCATTATCAATACAATTTATCTCAGGCTAGGTGGTCTAAATTAGTACCGCAAAAATGGCGAACTAGGGTCAATCGGCGTCGTACGATTCAAAATAAAGACTCAAAAAAGAATTCATATGAAAAAGCCCAATTCATTCATTACGAGAAAAAAAATGATTATGAAGTGAATTCATTGACGAGCAAAAAAGCAAAATTAAAAAAAAACTACAGATATGATCTTTTTTCATATAAATATATTAATTATGGGGATAGGAAAGACTCATATATTTATCCATCCTCATTACAAGTAAACGAGGACCGAGAGATTCCATATAATTACAACACACCTAAAATTGAACCATTTTATGTACTGGGGGATATATCTATTAGTGATTATCTAGGAGAAGAGTATATTATTGGTACGGGTAAAAGTACGGATAGAAAGTATTTGGAGTGGAAAATTTTCGATTTATTTCTTAGAAAGAATATCGATATTGAGTCCTGGACCGATACGGATACCGGGACCAACATTAATAAAATGACTAAGACCGAAACTGATTATTATCAAATGATTGATAAGAAAGATCTTTTCTATCTCACGATTCATCAAGAAATCAACCCACCCAATCAAAAAAAAAACTTTTTTTTGATGGGAATGAATAAAGAAATGCTATATCGTCCCATATTAAATACGAAATCTTGGTTCTTCTCAGAATTTGTGCCACTTTATGATGCATATAAGATCAAACCGTGGATTATACCAATCAAATTACTTCTTTTCATTTTTAATGGAAATGAAAACATTAGTGAAAACAAAAACATTAATGGAAATCAAAAAAAGGATCTTCGTATATCATCTAATCAAAAAGAATATCTTGAATTAAAGAATCGAAATCAAGAAGAAAAAGAACAGCTCGGCCACGGAAATATTGGCTCAGACGCACGAAAACAACAAAAAAATTTTGAAAAGGATTACACGGAATCAGACATTCAAAAACGTGAAAAGAAAGGACAACCCGAGAGTAACAAGAAAGCAAAACTAGAGTTATTCCTGAAAAAATATTTGCTTTTTCAGTTGAGATGGGATGATCCTTTGAATCACAGAATTTTCAATAATGTTAAGGTATATTGTTTCCTGCTTAGACTAATAAATGCAAAGGAAATTGCTATATCCTCTATTCAAGGAGGAGAAATGCACCTGGATGTAATGTTAATTCAGACGAATCTAACTCTTCCAGAATTGATAAAAAAGGGAATATTGATTCTCGAACCGGTACGTCTGTCTATAAAATGGGATAGACAATTTATTATGTATCAAACCATAGGTATCTCATTGGTCCATAATAATAAATGCCAAACTAATGGAAGATATCGAGAAAAAGGATATGTTGATGAGAATTATTTCAATGGATCCATTGTACAACATAAAAAGATGCTTGTGAATAGAGACGAAAATCATTATGATTTGCTTGTTCCTGAAAATATTCTATCCCCTAGGCGTCGTAGAGAATTGAGAATTCTAATTTGTTTCAATTCCGGAAATAGGAATGTTATGGATAGAAATCCGGTATTTTTCAATGACAACAATGTAAGGAACTGGGGGCAATTTTTGGATGAGGACAAGCATATTGATACAGATATAAATAAATTCATTCAATTCAAATTGTTTCTTTGGCCAAATTATCGATTAGAGGATTTAGCTTGTATGAATCGCTACTGGTTTGATACCAATAATGGCAGCCGTTTCAGTATGTCAAGGATACATATGTATCCACGATTCGGAATTAGTTGATGGTTGGTACATTTCCTATATATCAGGTGTCGGGTCTGGTATATGAATGTACACACACGCTGTGTTACATTCTAATACATGATACCGATTCAATAACGTCTCAATTGGATTGAATCTAGAAATGATTCGGCAGAATCTTCTTAGGTCAAAATAATTTTCTTTTGTGGGTACAGAAATTGCCCTTCTATCGAATCAAATTACAAATTGTACTTACAATTCATTTGAATTTCATTTTGATTTGATTTGATAGAATAAAGTAATATATGAATAAATCCAGATTATTGGGTGTATCAGATCAAAATAACTGGCATTATTATTATTCCTGATTGGTAAAATCCATATCTGTGGAAAAAAAAGAGAGAGAAATTTCATTTTTATGGTTATGGTCAAAAATTCATTCATCTCAGTTATTCCGAAAGAAGAAAAAAACAAAGGGTCTGTTGAATTTCAAGTAATCAGTTTCACCAATAAGATACAAAAACTTACTTCACATTTTGAATTGCACAGAAAAGATTATTTATCTCAGATAGGTTTGCGGAAAATTCTGGGAAAACGTCAACGACTGCTGGCTTATTTGTCAAAGAAAAACAGAGTGCGTTATAAAAAATTAATCGATCAATTAGATATTCGGGAACCAAAAACTCGTTAATTTGAAGATTATTTGAATTCTTTGGTTTATTAGATCTTGAATTTTGATGAACCTCATTTATTTCGTTTTCGGCAATTCATAGAATAATGGATCGGAGAAGAAAACATATGAATGTACCGGCTACAAGAAAAGACCTCATGATAGTTAATATGGGTCCTCACCACCCATCAATGCATGGTGTTCTTCGGCTTATCGTTACTCTAGATGGTGAAGATGTTATTGACTGCGAACCCGTATTGGGTTATTTACACAGAGGGATGGAAAAAATTGCGGAAAACCGAACAATTATACAATACCTTCCTTATGTAACACGTTGGGATTATTTAGCTACTATGTTCACAGAGGCAATAACGGTAAATGCACCAGAACAATTAGGAAATATTCAAGTACCCAAAAGAGCCAGCTATATCAGAGTAATTATGCTGGAGCTGAGTCGTATAGCTTCTCATTTATTATGGCTTGGACCTTTTATGGCAGATATCGGTTCACAGACTCCCTTCTTCTATATTTTCAGAGAAAGGGAATTGCTATATGACCTATTCGAAGCTGCCACAGGTATGCGAATGATGCATAATTATTTCCGTATCGGGGGAGTCGCTGCTGATCTACCTCATGGCTGGATAGATAAATGTTTGGATTTCTGCGATTATTCTTTAACAGGAATTGTTGAATATCAAAAGCTTATTACGCAAAATCCCATTTTTTTGGAACGAGTTGAAGGGGTGGGCATTATTGGTGGGGAGGAAGCAATAAATTGGGGTTTATCGGGACCAATGCTACGAGCTTCCGGAATCCAATGGGATCTTCGTAAAGTTGATCGTTATGAGTGTTACGATGAATTCGATTGGGAAGTCCAGTGGCAAAAAGAAGGAGACTCATTAGCTCGTTATTTAGTACGAATCAATGAAATGACGGAATCCATAAAAATTATTCAACAGGCTCTAGAAGGAATTCCGGGGGGGCCCTATGAGAACTTAGAAGTTCGACGCTTTGATAGAGCAAGTGATTCCGAATGGAATGGTTTTGAATATCGATTCATTAGTAAAAAGCCTTCTCCTACTTTTGAATTGTCGAAACAAGAACTTTATGTGAGAGTAGAAGCCCCAAAGGGAGAATTGGGAATTTTTCTGATAGGGGATAATAGTGTTTTTCCCTGGAGATGGAAAATTCGTCCACCTGGTTTCATCAATTTGCAAATTCTTCCTCAGCTAGTTAAAAGGATGAAATTGGCTGATATCATGACGATACTAGGTAGTATAGATATCATTATGGGAGAAGTTGATCGTTGAAATGATAATTGATACGACAGAAGTACAAGCTATCAATTCTTTTTCCAGATCGGAATCCTTAAAAGAGGTCTATGACCTCTTATGGCTGCTTGTCCCTATTTTTACTCCTGTATCGGGAATCACAATAGGCGTACTCGTGATTGTGTGGTTAGAAAGAGAAATATCTGCAGGGATACAACAACGTATCGGGCCTGAATATGCCGGCCCCTTGGGAATTCTTCAAGCTCTAGCAGATGGGACCAAACTACTTTTGAAAGAGGATCTTCTCCCATCTAGAGGAGATGTTCGTTTATTCAGTATGGGGCCATCTATAGCGGTCATATCAATTCTACTAAGCTATTTAGTAATTCCTTTTGGCTATCGCCTTGTTCTAGCCGATCTCAGTATAGGCGTTTTTTTATGGATCGCTATTTCCAGTATTGCTCCTATTGGACTTCTTATGTCAGGATATGGATCGAATAATAAATATTCCTTTTCAGGTGGTCTACGAGCTGCTGCTCAATCTATTAGTTATGAAATACCATTAACTCCGTGTGTGTTATCAATATCTCTACGTGTGATTCGTTGTAACATGAACCTTTACTCCTTTCCTTTATTTCCAGGAAAGGGGTTGGATGTGTTGAATAGATACCTTTCTCTTTTTATTCATCATTCGGGTCGATGAGTTAAACCAGATAGTTATATGAGTGAAACAAAACAGCTTATGAATTTGCAGTAAGAAGATTGATTCTCATTCCCTATGTACGAGAGTAAAGTGGAAGTAAACATAAGCGGTCGAAACCGTTTACCCCAAGATTGGTTGATTAGTCATCATGACTTGAAGCGGGTGCAAAAGATCAACTATATGGAGTTTCTACTATTGTATGGAGTTTCTACTATTGTATTGTATGTTGTTGTATGCTGTATGTATTAACATATCGGGGATCAATCAAAAATGAGTGGACGGTTAGGAACACGAAGGTACACAAAGGATTAGTGATGAAGATAATGTAAGGTATCCAAAGGGATATTTCTACATAACATAAAAGGAATCATAATGAGCGCTTTAAGTTCGTAGAAATGATCAAGCAGTACTTCCTCACGATTCCGATCCAGAGTATGCTTCTATCCACTGATTAAATAAATGACTGTCTAGAACGAAGTAATCCTTTGATTTTATTTTTTAGAAACCCCCCTTCTGAGTGAGAAAGAAGAACAAGAACGAAAGAAATAGAATGCAATAGGAAAACTGAATAATAAGAGATCTTTGTTTATTCTTTCTTTCCTCAATCCTATCCATATTCATACGGATAGAATTCGTATAATGTAATGATTTATCAACTATAACTCATGAATTAGTGTCTAATTATTTTTCGTACAAAAAGTATGGGTCGAAGTATCTATTGAAACAACGAGTATTTTATTGAAGGATTAAGTTATTACTGAACTAAAAGAATTCTAAGTCTAATTAGAAAATAAAGGATGAGATCAATTCGGAAGCGCTTTTTTTTATTATGGCGGACGGAATTCCATTGGTCTAATTCGGGACTCTTCGATATATCGTTACTCTAATCTACACTACAAACATGCCGAGATAATAATGAACCAGTCCTTAGATTTATTTGTGGCCATCGAGGAGCCGTATGAAGCTGAGGTCTCATGTGCGGTTCTGGAATAGCGATGGGAATAGTGATGTTATCATCGACTATGATTATCTAACAGTTCAAGTACAGTTGATATAGTTGAGGCACAGTCAAAATATGGGTTTTGGGGGTGGAATCTGTGGCGTCAACCTATAGGGTTTATAGTTTTTCTAATTTCTTCCCTAGCGGAATGTGAAAGATTACCTTTTGATTTACCAGAAGCAGAGGAGGAATTAGTAGCAGGTTATCAAACCGAATATTCAGGTATTAAATCTGGTTTATTTTACGTTGCTTCTTACCTAAATCTACTAGTTTCTTCATTATTTGTAACAGTTCTTTACTTGGGCGGATGGAATTTCTCTATTCCGTACATATTCATTTCTGAACCTTTTGGAATAAATAAAACAGGTGGAGTCTTTGGAATGACAGTTGGTATCCTTATTACATTAGCTAAAGCTTATTTGTTCCTGTTCATTCCTATCACAACAAGATGGACTTTACCTAGGATGAGAATGGACCAGCTATTAAACCTTGGGTGGAAATTTCTTTTACCTATTTCTCTAGGTAATCTATTATTAACAACTTCTTCCCAACTCGTTTCGCTATAACAAAATATGATATTCTAGATTCATAACCTATCTAGAGCAAGAGAAAGAAACATCAAACCATTCATGGATATCCACGATATGTTCCCTATGGTGACTGGGTTCATGAATTATGGTCAACAGACAATACGAGCTGCAAGGTATATTGGTCAAAGTTTCATGATTACCTTATCTCACGTGAATCGTTTACCTGTGACTATTCAATATCCTTATGAAAAATCGATCACATTGGAACGTTTTCGTGGTCGAATCCATTTTGAATTTGATAAATGCATTGCTTGTGAAGTATGTGTTCGGGTATGCCCCATAGATCTACCCGTTGTTCATTGGAGATTGGAAACGGATATTAGAAAGAAACGATTGCTTAATTATAGTATTGATTTTGGAATCTGTATATTTTGTGGTAATTGTGTCGAGTATTGTCCAACAAACTGTTTATCAATGACTGAAGAATATGAACTTTCTACTTATGATCGTCACGAATTGAATTATAATCAAATTGCTTTGGGCCGGTTACCAATGTCAGTAATTGGAGATTACACAATTCGAACAATTACGAATTCGACTCCAATCAAAATAATCAGGGGTAAACCTCTTGATTCAAAAACGATTACCAATTACTAAGATTCCATTTTGATCTAAAGTAAAGGAAAAGGAGTGAGGCTTCTTTCATTTTGCTAGGTCAGTAAATAACTATTGATTGGTGAGAATCAAGGCTTGGTTTTGATTTAGAATGGATTCATAGATCTGTGATGATTTCAAAATATAAAATTTCGAACTACTCTTTCAGATACAGTAGCGGGATTGATCCAATAACTGTATCTATATAAATCTACACCCCTTTAGGATTCAATTAGGAACGTATCATATACAAGAAAAAAAATAAGGTAACCTCTTTTTTCTTGGATCGGTTAGTAAGTTTATGAAATATTTCGATTTATTTATCTCTTTTTTTACACATAATGGATTTACCTGGACCAATACATGATATTCTTTTAGTATTTCTGGGATCAGGTCTTATATTAGGAGGTCTGGGGGTGGTCTTACTTACCAACCCAATTTATTCTGCTTTTTCATTGGGACTGGTTCTTGTTTGTATATCCTTATTCCATATTCCATCTAACTCCTATTTTGTAGCTGCTGCACAGCTCCTTATTTACGTAGGAGCTGTAAATGTTTTAATCCTATTTGCTGTGATGTTCATGAATGGTTCAGAATATTACAACGATTTCTATCTTTGGACCGTTGGGGATGGGGTCACTTCACTGGTTTGTACAAGTATTCTTTTTTCACTAATTACTACTATCTCGGATACGTCGTGGTACGGGATTGTTTGGACTACAAGATCAAATCAAATTATAGAGCAGGACCTAACAAGTAACGTTCAACAAATTGGGATTCATTTATCAACAGATTTTTACCTTCCATTTGAACTCATTTCTATAATTCTTTTAGTTGCTTTGATAGGTGCAATTGCTATGGCCCGGCAGTAAAGTAATTAAGTAATAAATACTTAGATCCAAAATAAAATAAATAAAGTCTTGTTTTGTTCTATGTTATCACATCCATTTTCCTTCAGTTCCATTTTCATATTCTATTGTTCATATATGAAATTGAAAGGGGTTTAGTTCGATCCATTACTAATACCTTACTTTGTTTCGTACTTCATTTATATTCTAATCAAATCGGTGAAATTGTTGTTCATATTGAAATGAATCAAGATTGATGAGGGGTTGGTCAATGATGACCGAACATGTACTTATTTTGAGTGCCTATTTATTTTCTATCGGTATTTATGGATTGATCACAAGTCGAAACATGGTTAGAGCACTTATGTGTCTTGAACTTATACTGAATGCGGTTAATATAAATCTCGTAACATTTTCTGATTTGTTTGATAGTCGTCAATTAAAAGGAGATATTTTCTCGATTTTTGTTATAGCTATTGCAGCCGCTGAAGCAGCTATTGGGCCGGCTATTGTTTCATCGATCCATCGTAACAGAAAATCAACTCGTATCAATCAATCGAATTTGTTGAATAAATAGTATTAATGATATAAATAAAGACAGATATCTACAATATATTCACTAATTTAGAACTAGCGTGTATGATTCGTATGACCATGCTTGTTGAAACGTAAGAAATCAAAGTATCTTGGCCCTTGCTCATGAACAGATCCAGAAATAGATTGATTATAAAAAAAATTCTGGTAAACCACTGATTCGTCTGGCGTCTACAACATAATATATATAATTCAATTACTAATGAAGCCAGATCGAAAATTCATAAAGTTCAAAAAATTTATAGATCCAATGTCGCATTCAGTAAAGATTTATGATACATGTATAGGGTGTACTCAATGTGTACGAGCCTGCCCCACGGATGTATTGGAAATGATACCTTGGGACGGATGTAAAGCTAAACAAATTGCTTCTGCTCCAAGAACAGAGGACTGTGTAGGTTGTAAGAGATGTGAATCCGCTTGTCCAACAGATTTCTTGAGTGTTCGGGTTTACTTATGGCATGAGACAACTCGCAGCATGGGTCTAGCTTATTGATACGTTCTAGAAAAATCCACTTGAATCCATTTGATTCCTCTTTACCGACAAAAACCCGTACTCGAGAAATTATTCCGAGCGCGGGTTTTTCTGGTCAAAGTCTATCTTGTCTTTACCACGAGTTATTTTCCTTGGTTAACAATAATTGTTGTTTTGCCGATATCCGCGGGTTCGTCAATTTTCTTTCTCCCTCGTAGAGGGAATAAAAATAAGGTGGTTAGGTGGTATACTATTTGTATATGCTTATTAGAACTCCTTCTAACGACCTATGCGTTCTGTTATCATTTCCAATTGGACGATCCATTAATCCAATTAGAGGAGGCTTATAAATGGATAAATACTTTTGATTTTCACTGGAGACCGGGAATCGATGGACTTTCCATAGGACCCATTTTACTGACGGGATTCATCACTACTTTAGCTACTTTAGCGGCTCGGCCAGTTACTAGAGATTCGCGATTGTTCCATTTCCTGATGTTAGCAATGTATAGTGGTCAAATAGGATCATTTTCCTCTCGAGACCTTTTACTTTTTTTCCTCATGTGGGAATTAGAATTAATTCCCGTTTACCTACTTGTATCCATATGGGGAGGGAAAAAACGTCTGTACTCAGCTACAAAGTTTATTTTGTACACAGCGGGGGGTTCTATTTTTCTCTTAATGGGAGTTCCGGGTATGGGTTTATATGGCTCCAATGAGCCAACATTAAATTTTGAAACATTAGCTAATCAATCGTATCCTTTGGGATTGGAAATAATATTCTATTTTGGCTTCCTTATTGCTTATGCTGTCAAATCGCCGATTATACCCCTACATACATGGTTACCAGATACCCATGGAGAAGCACATTACAGTACATGTATGCTTCTAGCGGGAGTCTTATTAAAAATGGGAGCATATGGATTGGTTCGGATCAATATGGAATTATTACCCCATGCTCATTCTATATTTTCTCCCTGGTTGATGATAGTAGGAGCGATTCAAATAATCTATGCAGCTTCAACTTCTTTCGGTCAACGCAATTTAAAAAAGAGAATAGCCTATTCCTCCGTATCTCATATGGGTTTCACACTTATAGGAATTGGTTCCATAACCGATACGGGAATCAATGGAGCCATTTTACAAATAATCTCTCATGGATTTATTGGTGCTGCACTTTTTTTCTTGGCAGGAACGAGCTACGATAGAATACGTCTTGTTTATCTCGACGAAATGGGAGGAATAGCTATCCCAATGCCAAAAATATTTACCATGTTCGGTAGCTTCTCGATGGCTTCTCTTGCATTGCCAGGAATGAGTGGTTTTGTTGCGGAATCAATAGTATTTTTTGGAATAATTACTAGCCCTAAATATTTTTTAATGCCAAAAATACTAATTACTTTCGTAATGGCAATTGGAATGATATTAACTCCTATTTATTCATTATCTATGTCACGTCGGATGTTCTATGGCTACAAGCTATTCAACGTTCCAAACTCTTATTTTTTTGATTCTGGACCACGAGAACTATTTGTTTCGGTCTGTATCCTTCTACCTGTAATAGGTATTGGTATTTATCCTGATTTCGTTCTCTCGCTATCAATTGACAGGATAGAAGCTATTCTATCTATTTATTTTCATAAATAGTTTTCATCAATAAGACATTACATTAATGTAAAAGAACTGTGTGATTTTTAAAAGCGTTCACTGTATAATGCAACGAAAGAAAAAAAAAATGAAGTGAATTATAATCAGATACATCTAAAGTTTTTCCGAACCATTTGAATCAAGTAGTGATTCAAATGGTTCGAAAAAACTTGCACAAACCCTCTTTGTATAATATACGGGACGATGTTCCTATGTATTCTTCAGGCCCTTTCTTCAATTAGTTGTTAATGTGAATGAACCATAACTATGTAGTCCTATTCCTAATAGATTGACCCCAAAATAGCATATCCAAATTATAAGAAATCCTATAGAAGCCACAATTGCCGAATCCACACCCTGAAAGCTCTGATTTGTTCTACTATGTAAATAAATCGCGAATATGGTCCAAGTAATAAATGCCCAGGTTTCCTTGGGGTCCCAATTCCAATAAGACCCCCATGCCTCATTAGCCCATACTGCTCCCGAAAGAATACCTATGGTTAAAAAAGTAAACCCTAGACTAATGACACGATAACTACACTGATCTAATTGTTGAGTTAATTGATACCTGTGATAATTTATAAATGAAAGAAAAGAAGTGTTTTGTAAAACACTTCTTTTTTCATTCACAAAGGAAAATGACCCAATTAATAAATGATTGCTTTTGCGAAGAATATCTAGGTTTTTTCGAAATGTAATGACTAAAAGAGCTACGGATAATAACGATCCACATAAAAGAGCTGCATAACTCAATAACATCATACTTACGTGCATCATTAACCACTGGGATTGTAGAGCAGGTACTAATATTGCAGATTGATGCATTTCGGTTGAAAGACCCGAAGTGGCAAAGCCTTGGGTAAAAATAGCACTTGGCGCGGTTATTGCGCTTAAATAACTTTTCCGGTTCCGCCTTTTAGGAAACATATGAATAATGGAGAAACTCCACGAAAGAAACATTAAAGATTCATATAAATCGCTTAACGGCAAATGTCTCGAATAAACCCAACGAGTAACTAATAATCCTGTTATACAGAAAAAGGTAGCCATCATAGCTTTTTCTGACAAATGAAATAGTACTACGGTTTGATGGACTAATAAGGTCATCAAATGAATCGTAATAACAATTGAAATGATAGAAAAAGAGATGTGAGTTAATATATGTTCTAAGGTGGCAAATATCATAATTTTTTTTTTTAGGGGGGGTATCCCCAATTACGGAATGGAAATCCGGAATTGAATTCATTATAGGATCTATTGTGCCTTTTTTAGAGGATGCCGCCACTCGGACTCGAACCGAGATGCTCTAGCACTGCTTCCTAAGAGCAGCGTGTCTACCAATTTCACCATGGCGGCTTCATCGAAATAATCATAGTCCATATGATGTTCAATCGTCGAGATTGAGGGATTTAATGCAATCTATTTTAGGAAATGTTAGAATCGATGAATAAAGACCCGTTCAAATAAATATTTAAACGCTCCATAATCCTTAGTATCGTGGCAGGAGGTCATTTTAAACAGCGGGCTTTTCCGTATTATAAGTTCTTCTGGAATAGTTGGAACTAGACGGTTATGCCCTGAGTCCGGATATAGAACTAATAATTTTTTTTTTTCTCATTTTTTTACGATTCATTTCTCATTTATCTGATTTGATAGATCCGAAACGAAAAGGATTCATTTTTCAATGAACAAAATAAAACAATATTTTTTATATATCACAACTTCATCACTACATCCAAAGGATTTCTATAAAAATTTTGATAGTTTGGTATCAAAGATGTATTAATGATTGGGATCTTCATTGTATACATAACATAATTTGTGTGAGGATTTACCAAACCCATTAGGTATTGGACCGGGCATATCGTATAACAAAAGAGTTTCAATCTTTATTTGAATTCTACTGTATGTACTTTATGTACTTTAACTTAGAAAACTTAGAAAATTAAAATTAAACTGATAAGATCTCTTTATATATAGATTTGAAATCTAATATTAATAGATAAAATAATTTAGATATTAGATCTAGATATATTGATTGATCGATCCTCCAGCTTAAACATGCGATAGGATCCATTGGGGTTGGATTACGTAAGATTGACTCATTCTTTAGTACATAAATATCGATCTAAATGGGATCCTGGCAGTTTTATTATTCTTTTTTTTTTTCTGTTCGAAATAAGAGGGAGTCCTTGTAGATATGTAGTGATTCAGAGAGCTACAAATCAAAGTTTTAAAATGTATATTTTAATCAATTAGTTTCAATAATCCATTGACTTTGACTATGAATCTTATCCCCGCCTTACTTTGGAACAAAAAAGGGGGCTCTAACCTCGTTCATACTTGCTTGTTTCAGATTTTCCAAAAATCTTAATGATGTATAACTATTGGAGATACATAATCCAATAAGCCAATCCCTTCCTAAGAAAAAAAAAGGTAAGAGTTTTGTTATTGTGAAAAATGAATCGATGGGGAAAGTTACAATCCCCATCTCGCGAATTATAAAAACCAATCAATGAAAGGTGAAACCTTGTATTTTGTGTCTAACTACTTCTTTCTTTTTTTTTTTCAAACAAAAAAAGAAATCATTTTTAGAGCCTAGTATACAGAAGAATTTGTATTCTACATACCACAACAGCTAGTTCTATCTCATATTGATGAGTTCAAAACATTAGTTAATGTGAATTCTTCATCTTATAAAAATGGAATCATCCAATTCATCGAGTCATGCTGATTCAGATTCAGATCATTCCAAGGCTTTATTACTTGTTTGTCGCACAAAAAAACTTTTTGAATGCCCGGTAGAAATAGATTTAGCTAAAGATAAAGCTTTTGCTGCGGCCTGATATCCCCTTCCTTTCCAAATATTTCTGCGAATATGCTTTTTTGACAGAGAAGTACGTTTCTTTGGAACCGCCATTTCAAAATAAAAGGGTCACTCATTTTTATAGTTGGACGTGAAAGACATTTATTGTTCAATTCAAAATAGATTGTTCTTTCTATTAACTATTCATTATCTATCTTTATTCCATAGCCGATACTTATGCTTACTTCATAACATAGAAAAGTATGGATACAGATAGATGAGCATCGCATATGGTATCATTAAGGATAAAAAAAGAAATGAAATAGAAGAAAAAAGAAAAAACGATGTGATTTTCAAGGGAATTTTTTTTTTTTTCACATTTCCATTACATCCAATGTTCGAAGAAAGCAAAATTTGTACTGATTGGGGGCTTCATATCTTTATTCAATCTATGTCTACGGGCGGGATCTACTACCGTTGAGTCGGATGCCATTGATAAGAATTAAAAAGGTTCCAATTTATATCTCAGTCTATTTAGATAATATATATATATATTATAAATGTTATATTTAATAAATCGAAAAGCTTAAGAACCCTTTCCTAATTTAGGAAACCAATAATGAATGTAACCTTTTTCTATTAATTGATCAAGCTCGGAGATAGAGTCCACATAATTAAAATTGAAATTAAATCAAAGTAGTTAATCCGTTAAACAATATATTACTTGATAAAATAAAGGGAATTTGAGTAATTTCTCATTTTAGTTCTATGCGAAGTGACAAGTATTCTAGGATTTTTCATAAACACATAAACATAAGTTTGTTTTATTGGACTAAAAGCCAATCAATTCCAGAATTAGTTAATGACTCCGAAGAAACTAAATAAAAACTAGGTTTATTGGATCGAGTTATTGGCAGATCCTACGATACATATCAGAATATACATATCAGAATAAAGTACTTGAATTTTTGGTATCATTCTTTTTCCTTACTACAATTGATATAAATATGGATAGAAATCACCGTATCGTATGTATATAGTAGAATAATTGAAAAATTTCATATTTTTTTTTTTTTCAATAGTTTGGAAATAATCAGAATAATAATAATTAAGAATGAAAAACCATATTTGAGTTCTTTTATATCTTGTATATCTTGATTTTTTTTTTTTTATTTATTTGATTATTGCTCCTTCCGGAAGAAATAAGGGCTGGTGAATGGGAAACAATTAATAAGAATAAAAAAGAAAGTTTGATTTTCTTATGGAACATACATATCAATATGCATGGATCATACCTTTCGCTCTACTTCCAGTTACTATGTCAATAGGGTTGGGACTTCTGCTTGTTCCGACCGCAACAAAAAATTTGCGTCGTATGTGGACTTTTCCTAGTGTTTCATTGCTAAGTATAGTTATGGTTTTTTCGTCCGATCTGTCTATTCAACAGATAAATGGCAGTTCGATCTATCAACATCTATGGTCTTGGACCATCAATACTGATTTTTCCTTAGAGTTCGGCTACTTGATCGATCCACTTACTTCTATTATGTCAATACTAATCACTACGGTTGGAATCATGGTTCTTATTTATAGTGACAATTATATGTCTCATGATCAAGGATATTTGAGATTTTTTGCTTATATGAGTTTTTCCAATACTTCCATGTTGGGATTAGTTACTAGTTCCAATTTGATACAAATTCATATTTTTTGGGAACTAGTGGGAATGTGTTCGTATTTATTAATAGGTTTTTGGTTCACACGACCGGCTGCCGCAAATGCTTGTCAAAAGGCGTTTGTAACTAATCGTGTAGGGGATTTTGGGTTATTATTAGGAATCTTAGGTTTTTATTGGATAACAGGGAGTTTCGAATTTCGAGATTTGTTCGAAATCTTCAATAACCTGATCCATAATAATGGGGTCAACTCTTTATTTGCTACTCTGTGTGCCTCCCTATTATTCGTCGGTGCAGTTGCTAAATCCGCACAATTTCCCCTTCATGTATGGTTACCTGATGCCATGGAGGGGCCTACTCCTATTTCGGCTCTTATCCATGCCGCTACTATGGTAGCAGCAGGCATTTTCCTTGTCGCTCGATTTCTTCCGCTTTTCGCAGTCATACCTTACATAATGAATCTCATTTCTTTGATAGGTGTAATAACGGTACTATTAGGAGCTACATTAGCTCTTGCTCAAAGAGATATTAAGAGAAGTTTAGCCTATTCTACAATGTCTCAATTGGGTTATATTATGTTAGCCCCAGGGATAGGCTCTTATCGAGCTGCTTTATTCCATTTGATCACCCATGCCTATTCGAAAGCATTATTGTTTTTAGGATCCGGATCAATTATTCATTCAATGGAACCCATTGTTGGATATTCTCCAGACAAAAGTCAGAACATGGTTCTTATGGGTGGTTTAACAAAATATGTGCCAATTACAAAAAATACTTTTTTATTAGGTACACTTTCCCTTTGTGG